CGAGAAAAGAAAGCCGGAGCGAGCCAGCGAGAAAACGGAGAAAGCGCGCTAGCGCGCTCCGGCTTTCGAGCCTCCGCTTGCTAGAATAGAAAGCCTACGCAGCAAGCAATGCGGACTCTATACAAGCGCAGACGCGCTTTCCGTTTTCGAGCCTACGCTTGCTAGCAACAAAACAACAAGACGCGCGCTCCGTCCTTCGGACCCTACGCTTGCTTTCTCGTTCGCTAGCTAGCTTTCCGTTTTCTCGCTTGTAGTTTTCGAGCTGGTTCAAAATATAGTAGAGAGAGGTGAACCGGGATCCGCTTCCACAGGCTGGGGTTCAGGGGCAAAGGAAAGGAGGACCCGTAACCATTGAAGGGAGAGGCCGGCCGCTACACCTCTGATTGATTCGGGAGGTTATGACATATCTTGCTAAGCCCAGCAAGCTCCGGCTAGAACGGAGCGAGCAAGAGAGCAAGCGGCGAGAAAGAGCAAGCTACGGGGAGCGAGAAAACGTAGAGCGCGCTAGCGAACGAAGCGGATACGTATTCGCGCACTTCCGAAGTTCAAAAGACCCTTCCTGAGCGCGCGGCGTTTATAAGAGCGCAGACGCGAACGAAGCGGACTCTATACGCGCGCACTAGCGCGCGGAGGCTTGAGAGCCAGCGAGAAAACGGAGCGCGCACTAGCGCGCTCCGGCTTTCGAGCCTCCGCTTGCTGGGGAGAAAGGACCCGAAGCGCGCCAAAGAGCAAGCGGAGGCTCGAAAGAGCGCGCTAGTGCGCGCGTATAGAGTCCGCATTGCTTGCTGCTCTCCTTCGGACCCTACGCTTGCTCTTTGGCGCGCTTCGCTTCCAGCGCCTCCGCTTGCTGCTCTCCTTCGGACCCTCCGCTTGCTCTTTGGCGCGCTTCGGGTCCTTTCGGACCTCCGCTTGCTGCTCCGGCTTTCGAGCCAGCAAGCGGAGGCTCGAAAGCCTCCGCGCGCTAGTGCGCGCGTAGTTTTCTCGCTTGCTCTCTTGCTCGCTCTGGCTTTCTCGCCTCCGCTTGCTCTCTTGCTCGCTCCGGGTCCTTCCGGACCTCCGCTTGCTGGCGCTGGAAGCCCTACGCGAGCAAGAGAGCAAGCGGAGGCTGCTCGAAAACTACAAGCTAGCGCGCTTGTATAGAGTCCGCTTTGCTAGCTAGCGCGCTTGTAGTTTTCGAGCTTTCCTAGTCTTTTTTGACTCTAACCTTAGCCTTTGCTTAGCAACTAATGTGGAGATGAAATCACCTAAGGCCTGCGCTACTACTACTGCACCTAGCATGATGGAAAGTTAGATGGCTTAACTATATGGTCGTAGTGCGTTGAGCCCTAGGGTAGGGGGTCAAAGGCGGTTTCGGTAGGGTGAGAGCCATCTTGGATTACCTGTGCACAATGGAGTGAGTGCAGACAGAAATCGTATCCTATTTGCACCATTGGGCATGAGGTTGCCTGACGCACTACTTCTAAATGATGAGGCGAACAACACAGGTACGGTCTCATTAGAAGGAGAGGGTGTGTTTGAGCCCACCATATCGTAAACCCTTGGTTTAGACATACTACTAAAACGAATCGTAGGTCTCTAACATAAGACTGAACTAAACTATCTGCCAATGGAAAAGACTGAAAATGAGTATTCCTTCTCATGGCATCTCCTAGACCTATGACTCGATCTGGAGATCGAAGTAGGGTTGTCCTATGACCTTTAATTGCATTTCGTAAGACTATTGCTTTAGCGGTCAAGGGTTTCCAACACTTCTTAGTGACATAATCAAGGATCCCCCCTTTTTGGTAGCCATGTCGGTATCCATACGTATGAGCACGAGCCCCTTCAAACCTTTCCCTAATAGATATGAGAATGATTGGTTTAGGTTGGGTTAGTCAAAGAAATAGAGACGATGATTTCATATCGATGAGTTTAGAGCTATTTTCTCTTTGGGACGCTTTCCTTCTCTCTAGTGGGGAAGCAAGCTCGAAAACTACAAGCGCGCTAGCTAGCAAAGCGGACTCTATACAAGCGCGCTAGCTTGTAGTTTGAGAGCCAGCAAGCTACGGCGAGAAAGCCAGAGCGAGCAAGAGAGCAAGCGAGAAAACTACGCGCGCACTAGCGCGCTCCGGCTTTCGAGCCTCCGCTTGCTGGCTCGAAAGCCGGAGCAGCAAGCGGAGGTCCGAAAGGACCCGAAGCGAGCCAGAGAGCAAGCTAGGGCTCGAATCGAAAGCCGTAGCAGCAAGCGAGAAAACGGAGCGCGCACTAGCACGCTCTTTCGAGCCTCCGCTTGCTCTTTGGCGCGCTTCGCTTCCAGCGCCTACGCTTGCTGGCTCGAAAGCCGGAGCAGCAAGCAATGCGGACTCTATACGCGCGCACTAGCGCGCTCTCCTTCGGACCCTCCGCTTGCTCTTTGGCGCGCTTCGGGTCCTTTCTCCCCAGCAAGCGGAGGCTCGAAAGCCGGAGCGCGCTAGTGCGCGCGTAGTTTTCTCGCTGGCTCTCAAGCCTCCGCGCGCTAGTGCGCGCGTATAGAGTCCGCTTCGTTCGCGTCTGCGCTCTCCGTTTTCTCGAGAGCGTCTGCGCTCTTATAAACGCCGCGCGCTCAGGAAGGGTCTTTTTCACTTCTTAAGTGCGCTCGTACTCCGTTTTCTCGCTTGCTCGCGTACTCTTCGAGCCTACGCTTGCTTGCTCGCTCCGGCTTTCGAGCCTCCGCTTGCTCTTTCTCGCCGCTTTCTTGCTGGATGGAGTCTCGCAGAAGAAGAGTCTGACTCTATAGGGGCGCTAGCGCGCTACGGCTTACGAAGTTGATCAGAACGCCCTTCGGGCAACCAACCAAACCCGCCACAACTAATTCCGATCAACAACTTGGAGGTATGGCTGAGTGGCTTAAGGCATTGGTTTGCTAAATCGACATACAAGAAGATTGTATCATGGGTTCGAATCCCATTTCCTCCGGCACGGAAGTGGAACGGGCGGGCGAAATTACGTGAGAGAAAGAAGCAAGCTCCGGCTAGAACGGAGCGAGCAAGAGAGCAAGCTCCGGGGAGCGAGAAAACGGAGAGCGCGCTAGCGCGCGTAGGCTTTCGAGCCTACGCTTGCTACCGAGAAAGGTACGGGCGCGGACGCGCGCTCTCCTTCGGACCCTCCGCTTGCTCTCTGGCTCGCTTCGCTTCCAGCGCCTACGCTTGCTGGCTCGAAAACGGAAAGCTAGCGCTTGTAGTTTTCTCGCTCCCTCGGAGGACAGAATAGCACTACTTAGTGAGACGGAGCTACGAGCCCGTTGCGCGTTGTTTTTGTTTGACCGGCCTATCTTCTTTCTAGTTGCAAGCTCCCTCCGGCCGTCCAGGGGCTGGGCGGCTCTCGGTTCTTGAGCATGTTGGGAGATTAGGCGGCAGTTGAAAGAGCTGCTCGAAAGCTTGACGAACAAGCTCGAAAACGGAAAGCTAGCTAGCAAAGCGGACTCTATACGAGCGCGCTAGCGAACGAGAAAACTACGCGCGCTAGTGCGCGCTCCGTTTTCTCGCTTGCTGCTACGGCTTTCTATTAGAGCCTACGCTTGCTCGCTCCGGCTTTCTATTCGAGCCTCCGCTTGCTTGCTCGCTCCGGTCTCCCCTCCGCTTGCTCCTGCACTATTTTATTAGTAAAGGGCTTTTCCGGCGCTATTCGATGAATGAAAGTGACTTTAGGAAAGTGGTTCAGGTAGCTCAGCTGGTTAGAGCAAAGGACTGAAAATCCTTGTGTCAGTGGTTCGAATCCACTTCTAAGCGGGCGAAGGGTCCAAAGGACAGACGCCGGATTTTCAAATGAAAGTGAAAGAGGAAGCTCGAAAACGGAAAGCGCGCTAGCGCGCGTAGTAGGCTTGAGAGCCAGCAAGCTCCGGTCCGAAAGGACCCGAAGCGCGCCAAAGAGCAAGCTCCGGTCCGAAAGGACCCGAAGCGCGCCAAAGAGCAAGCGGAGGCTCGAAAGAGCGCGCTAGTGCGCGCTCCGTTTTCTCGCTGGCTCTCAAGCCTCCGCGCGCTAGTGCGCGCGTATAGAGTCCGCTTCGTTCGCGTCTGCGCTTTCTCCGTTTTCTCGTTCGGTAGCAAGCAAGTTCAGGTCCGGTCCGGAACGACCGACCCTACGCGCGCCAGAGAGCAAGCGAAGGGGAGCAAGCGAGAAAACTACGCGCGCAGACGCGCGCGGAGGCTTTCGAGCCGTAGCCTACGCTTGCCATATAGCAAGTCTACGGTCTCCCCGGAGCGCGCGTCTTCTTGTTTTGTTGCTAGCGCGCGGAGGCTTGAAAGCCTACGCTTGCCAGAGAGCAAGCCTACGGTCGTTCCGGACCTCCGCTTGCTGGCTCTCACGCCTACTAGCTTTTCTCGCGTCTGCGCTCTCCGTTTTCTCGCTTGCTCGCTCCGGCTTTCGAGCCTCCGCTTGCTCCTGCACTATACGGCTTGCAGCGCCTCGCCCTATCTTGCAGGAGGCAGATTTTCTAAAAAAAGCGGTTGAAACCTCGGATTGGTTCTCGCGTCCCTGTGCCCGGGCGAGTTCGGTTCGAGTCTTCATCGATCGGGTGGATCTATATGCTCCGGGGGGGTGAGACGAGGTGTAGCGCAGTCTGGTCAGCGCATCTGTTTTGGGTACAGAGGGCCATAGGTTCGAATCCTGTCACCTTGATGTGAGACTTTCAGGGGCCGAAGTGCAAAGCCCCGCAGCCGTTCCGTGGTCCGGAAGGCAGGCGAAGAGCGCACAAAAAAAAAACAATATGCCTTTCCATAGAAAGAATCCGATGTCCTACTTGATGATTTTTTTTGTTCAAACCTTTCTTTTTAGTAAGCTCGAAAACTACAAGCGCGCTAGCTAGCGAGAAAACTACAAGCGAGAAAACTACAAGCGCGCTAGCGAACGAGAAAAGGTAGTATTCGCGCACTTCAGAAGTTCAAAAGACCCTTCCTGAGCGCGCGGCGTTTATAAGAGCGCAGACGCGAACGAAGCGGACTCTATACGCGCGCACTAGCGCGCGGAGGCTTGAGAGCCAGCGA